TGTTTTCTATATTTTCTATATGAGATGAATCTATTATTTCAATTTGTTTGTTACTTATTTTGTTAGTGAATTGAGGTATGTAGATTTCACTACACATAAAAGACCAGAAAAAGTTTGATAGTCTTTTATGTGTACGCCTGCTTTGGCTCGAATGATCGTTCTGAAGAAACTTCAGTTAAGTTATGTTATAGAAAAAAGAAAGAGGATTTTTGAATTTTTTCCCTCCCGCTAAGAAAGCGTTCATTCTTTCTTCAGCCCATTTCTCAAAATACTTCAATTGGTACACGCAAGAAAGAGGCCAATTCAGCAGCTTTTTGTTCAATTTCCCGTGGAGTAAAATTCTCACCAGTACGAGTCAAAGGAATGGCCCCCTGGCCTCTGATGTCCATATAAAGGACACGACGAGCATAAATACCCTCTTTAACTTCTATTCTGATGGACTGAATATTTTTTATAAGGAATCGGAGGCAGATGCGACGATTTTTTCCAGGAAATCCCCAACGAAAAATACACACTATTCCTTCTTTTCTATCGAATCGATCATAACCACTACCTACATTCCACGAAATTGTACACCACAAATAGGAACTAATAAAGAGACCTGCGATCCCATAGAAAGACATCACGAGCCCTTGTGGAAAAAAAACGATTTGCTGAGACGGAAATAAAGATGTGAAATTTCTACCAAAATAACTGGAAGTTCCAACCAATAAGAATCCTAATGAACCTAAAAAAAGGATAATGGCCCAGCAGAAATTACTTGTTTTTCGAGACCCCGTTATAGATTCTATCCATATATGTTCTGATCGACAACTCATACTTGATCCGGTTGCATTTTATTGGAATTGAGAGAATCCCCAAATTCATTTGACTTGACTCTTTTTGTTTCAGAAGTAACTCTCATCAACTAGTACTAGGTTGATGTGAACCTTTAGGAGTAATTCATCAAATTGGTTAGATCTAAAATAATAACATACCCTTTCTCGTATGATCCCACTATAGATATCGACATACATATAGATACACCGACTTTTTATTTCGGCCATCTGGCAATCCTGATCTTTTTGAAAATAACTAGAATTCATTTACCCATATATTATGTTTCTGCAGGCATAAGAGTTTTTCCTTTAATCTTCGACGGAAGCCATACGTTACACCATATTCCACTAAATAGATATCTGTGTTATGATACGAGTCTAAGTTAAAAAAAAATGGATGAGATTGGGTCCTACCGGATCTAAACAATCTTATTTTTTTGAACATGAAGAGATAAAGAAGCCATTGCAATTGCCGGAAATACTAGGCCCACTAAAGGCACAAAAACAGAGGGAAAGTTGAAAGTTGTCATAGAATGGGTACCTCGATTTACTATTTGTACCTGTTATTATTATTATTATTTAGAAAGATATCTTATAATAATTATAATTAAGAATTGGAATTATGAAATTCTTAATTAATTAAGAATTTCATTTATTAATTAGTATTTATGAAATTGGAATTCGAATTGGTATAGATCTCAGTATATATCTAAGAGAGTATATACTGGACTTATTTTTTTTTTTGAATTTTTTTCATTCAAATTTTATTTTTCATCTTTCTACATGATAAATATGTATGAGAATCGCCTTTCTTTTTATTCTTTATTTTTTTCTCGTCTTTTGCTCTTATATCCTAATTGAAATTTCTTACAAATTAAAGTTTCTTACAAATTATCGAAAGATTCGTTAGAATACGACCCAACAGGGATTCTTAGTCAAAATGAGATTCTCGAGAGATAGAGAAAGATAGAAAACTCTATGTCTATCTTTCTCTATTTGAATTATATGTCAACAAAGAAAATGCCATTTGTCTGATTTTTACTCGGAGTCCGATAAACTAACTACTTGTTTGCTACAAATCAAATAATTGAACTTAATGTTCTGTTCTACTCGATTGAATTTTGATTCAAAGGAAAGAAACCATGGAACTGAAATAACTCATTCAAAACGCTTTTTAAAGTATTACGTGGTACGACTAGATTGAATAACCCCTTATCGAATAAAGGTTCCGTCTCTTGTGAACCTTCAGGTACTTCTTTCTTCAATGTTTCTTCAATTACCCTTTTACCCGCAAATGCAATATAGGCATTGGGTTCGGCAACAATGATATCCCCCAACATACCAAAACTGGCTGTCACCCCACCTGTAGTAGGAGATGTAAGGATTGATACATAGAATAACTTTTGATTTGTTTGAAAATGATATAAAGCAGAAGATATTTTAGCCATTTGCAGCAAGCTCAAACTTCCTTCTTGCATGCGTGCCCCCCCGGAAGCACACACTATAATAAGAGGTAGAGATTGATTAGTAGCGTACTCAATCAATCGGGTTATTTTCTCACCCACTACGGATCCCATAGTACCCGCCATAAACTCAAACTCCATAACCCCCATTGCTACGGGAATACCATTTAATTGGCCTATACCGGTTTGAATAGCCTCAGTTAATCCTGTCTCTTTTTGACAAGAATCAATACGATCTATATAAGGATCGTCCTCAAAATCCAATTCAATGGGAGCCTCCTCGGAATCCATTGAATAGGACTCCAATTTGTTCACTTCCAAATAAAATTTGAAATACGATTGAAAGGCAGCCACCTTTTTGGAATCCGATTGAATGGTAGCCACCTGTTCGGAATCCAATTGAAGGGCAGCCACCAATTCGGGATCCAATTGAATGGGAGCCTCCTCCGAATCCCATTTGGAATCCAATTTGGACTCCAATTCGGAATCCAATTCGGAATCCAATTTGGACTCCACTTCGGAATCCAATTGAATGGGAGCCTCCCCCGAATCCAATTCGGAATCCAATTCGGAATCCGATTCGGGATCGAATTCGGAAGCCATTGAATAGAAAGATGAATAGAAAGAGGACTCCACTTCGGACTCCAAGACGGACTGCAATTCGGACTCCACTTCGAAATCCCATTCGGAATCCCATTCAATGGGAGCCTCCTCCCAATCCCATTCAACGGGATCCTCCTCCCAATCCCATTCAATAGGATCCTCCCAATCCCATTCGGAATCCGATTCACTGAGAGCCTCCTCCGAATCCCATTCAATGGGATCCATTGAGGCCATCTTTTCATTCATAGGATCCCAAGTATTCGGATCGATCAAAAGTTCGATCCTCTCTGAACTATTCATTTTCAAATGAGATTCACATGCTTCACAAATATACAATCTTTCTTTCAAAAATCTCTTATAATTTAATGTATAACACTCTTCGCATAGAACCCACAAATGCTTGTATGAGGGAGTGGAATCCTGTTCAGTAGGACTTTCTATTTGAGTGGAATCCTGTTCAGTAGGACTTTCTATGTCAGTGGAATCACTATCATTCGTGCTGGTTATTATACCGAAATGCTCAATTTTACTACTATTTTCACTCTCACCACAAACGTAACTAGAAAAGTCACTCTCATCGCAACTCTGAATGCTATATCCTCTTTTCTTATTATTCCAAATAGGACAGCCGTCGTTACCCTTGCAAATCTGATTTTCAATAAGACAATCTGTGTTAGAACTGTCCTCACTAATATCTCTAAAAGTGCCATCATCATTTAGATCCGTTTCACAGGTATTGTGAAGATGAATATCCGAATCTAAATGATTCGGATATTCATCTTCACTGTTATTTTCACCAGGACCAGCCCTGCCCGTTGATTTACTTAGTCCACACCTGTGCTCGAATTTCAACAATACCAAATTCAACCACAATTCTTTCAGAGAATAACCCCGCCGATGTCTGAAAAATACATCCGAATGAAATTTCCATTTTTTCATAGTACTACCGGTTGTTTATTAGCCTACTTTTGTAATTACCTAGATATTATTATCATTATTTATGTAATTAGATATCTATTCTAGAAGTTTATGATAATAAATTCTGACATCAAATATTGAAAAAAAAGAAAATCTTTAATCTGGGTTAGCACTTTACTAAAAGTATAAACTATCTAATTAAGACTTAATTCCTGTTCATTTGAATTATACCTAATTTGAATTATACAGATTAAGGCTACTATTTTGTCAAGATTAAATATATATATCAATATGGCTTCATATTATAAGGTTTTCAAGTAGTGTTCGATCAATTTCAAGTAGTGTAGTAGGACTCTCTATTTGAGTGGAATCCTGTTCAGTAGGACTTTCTATGTCAGTGGAATCACTATCATTCGTGCTGGTTATTATACCGAAATGCTCAATTTTACTACTATTTTCACTCTCACCACAAACGTAACTAGAAAAGTCACTCTCATCGCAACTCTGAATGCTATATCCTCTTTTCTTATTATTCCAAATAGGACAGCCGTCGTTACCCTTGCAAATCTGATTTTCAATAAGACAATCTGTGTTAGAACTGTCCTCACTAATATTGTGAAGATGAATATCCGAATCATTTAGATCCGTTTCACAGGTATTGTGAAGATGAATATCCGAATCTAAATGATTCGGATATTCATCTTCACTGTTATTTTCACCAGGACCAGCCCTGCCCGTTGATTTACTTAGTCCACACCTGTGCTCGAATTTCAACAATACCAAATTCAACCACAATTCTTTCAGAGAATAACCCCGCCGATGTCTGAAAAATACATCCGAATGAAATTTCCATTTTTTCATAGTACTACCGGTTGTTTATTAGCCTACTTTTGTAATTACCTAGATATTATTATCATTATTTATGTAATTAGATATCTATTCTAGAAGTTTATGATAATAAATTCTGACATCAAATATTGAAAAAAAAGAAAATCTTTAATCTGGGTTAGCACTTAACTAAATAATTAGATATCTATTCTAGAAGTTTATGATAATAAATTCTGACATCAAATATTGAAAAAAAAGAAAATCTTTAATCTGGGTTAGCACTTTACTAAAAGTATAAACTATCTAATTAAGACTTAATTCCTGTTCATTTGAATTATACCTAATTTGAATTATACCTATTAAGGCTACT